CCTTGATCAATTGGATCGTTTCTTTGTAGACTCCAGCATGAAACTTTTCTAAACGCCCTTGCGGGTAGTCCTTTAGCATTTCGTCGAAGAGGGATAGTTCCTCTAATTCTATGAATTTTTTTATAATATCCTTTTCTTCAATATCATTCAAAAAATTTTCGGAGCGCCCAGTATTCCAGCAATTATTAACCCAAGATTCCATACATTTGTTAAATGTAAATGAGAGCCACCAAGGCAAAAATACTATAGATGCAAGATATAGAAGAGAAATAAAAGCTTTCTTTTTTGCCATTTGCCCATTTGTAAATTTTGAAATGAATTCGGCGCATTCGTGTACTCTATTAGTTCTATTACATTACAAGTCTCAAGTTTATATCCCTAGTTTTTTTATTTGTGATTAGGTATAGTGTTCGGTCCTTGAATTTAGAAAGAATTTATGTACAAAAAGAATTTCGTTGTGTCGTGTACATTTACTTTTTTTGTTTTAATCAGAGTTTAGTTTGGCGTAAACTTAGATTAAGTTTTGTTATAGAAAAAAGGGAATTCTTGAGTTATCATTTTTTCTTTACCTTACCTTTTGCTAAGAATAATAAAATTTTTACTTTTTTCAAAAAACTTCAATTGGTACACGCAAGAAATAGGCCAATTCCGCGGCTTTCTGTTCAATTTCTCGTAGAGAAAAATTCTCATCGATCCGAGTCAAGGGAATGCGCCCCTGGCCTCTGATTTCGATATAAAGTATAGGACGGGAAAAAAAAACCTCTTTAACTTCCATTCTGATGGATTGAATGTCTTTCATAGGGAATTGCAGGAGGATCCGTCGATTTTTTCCAGGGAATCCCCAACGAAAAATACACACTATTCCTTCTTTTATATCGAATCGATCATAACCGCTACCCACATTCCACGCAATTGTGCACCACAAATATGAACTAATAAAAAGACCTGCAATGCCATAGAAAGACATCACGATTCCTTGTGGAAAAAAAAGGATTTGCTGAGAGGGAAATAACGGTATAAAATACCGATCAAAATAACTAGAAATTCCAACTAATAAAAACCCTAATGAACCTAAAAAAAGTATAAAAGCCCAGCAGAAATTACTTAGTTTTCGAGACCCCGCTATAAGTTCTATCCATATCCAGTCTGATCGCCAACTCATACTATAACTAGACCTACTTGCATTGTATTGGAATTGGGAGGTAACATAACCCCAATAAATTTGACTTTAATTTTTTTGTTGCCGAAGTAACCCTCATCAACTAGCACTATTATCATGATCATGTGAAGGTTTAGGAGTAATTCATCACTTGCTTAGAGTTAAACTAAAAAATAACATCCCATATGCACGTATCCCATATGCACGTATATGATTATATATATCCCCAGACATGTGGATATATTTACTTTATGTTTCAGAAATCTTACCAATACCAATTTATTTTCAAAAAGCTATAAGTCATTTACTCATATATGATGTTTATGCATATGAGCTTCTACTCGTAAGAACCTACGCATTCTACTAAATAGCTTTTTGTGCTATGCTCTAAGTAAGCCTAAGTTAAAAAAAATATAAAAAAGAAGATGGAACCCCATAATATCTAAAAAATCTTGTTTTTTTGAACATGAAGAGATAAAGAAACCATAGCAATTGCCGGAAATACTAAGCCCACTAAAGGCACAAAAAAAGCGGGTAAGTTGCTGATAGTTGTCATAGAATGGTTACCTCGATTTAATATTTATACCCGTTATAAAGATATTTTATACTTCATATATCATTATACTAGTATAATTATACTTAAGTGAGTATTGAATATATATACACGGACATATAAAATAGAAGAGTATATTATATAGACTTAGATATAATATATATACTAAGGAATAAATATAATAGGGAGTAAAAATACAAATATATAGTCTATTATAGTAAGCATATAATAAATCGAATGGAAATAAAAAAAGGGCTTATTCATCTTCATCTTTCTATATGAAAGATGATATATGGTAATACACTTCATTTATTATTTTAGTTATTTTTATTATTGGTCTGTTTTATTTATTCTAATTTTTTTTATAAAATGTAGAATTAATTTCATAATAAATGAGGACTCATACGTTTCTACTTGAATTTTAATTCAAAATAAAGCATGGAGCTGAAATAATTCACTCAGAACTCCCTTTAAAAGATTACGTGGTAGGATAGGATCAAATAAGCCCTTTTGGAATAAATATTCAGCTACTTGTGAACCCTCAGGTACTGTCTTATTCAATGTTTGTTCAATTACTCTTTTACCAGCAAATGCAATGTAGGCGTCGGGTTCGGCAATAATGATATCCCCCAACATACCAAAACTAGCTGTCACCCCGCCCGTAGTAGGAGATGTTAGGATTGCTACATAGAATAACTTTTTATTTGATTGATAATCATATAAAGCAGAGGATATTTTAGCCATTTGCATCAAGCTCAAACTTCCTTCTTGCATACGTGCTCCTCCGG